ATTGGTATTATTATAATAGTTTTAAAATGAAGATTTTAGGTTTTGAAGACAGTTCTTAGTATCTTTCCTGCTTCCGGGGGGGCTTGCAGGAGTATTAGGGATGCTAGGAGTGTTGGGGGGGGTAGGGGGGGGCTTAGACGCGTACAAACCCCGGGGGCACAAGCAGTAACTGTAAGTTCTATTAAGATTAGGCTGTCTTATGTACTCAAGGTCTGTTATGTCTGATATCTTCCTTAATGTCCTCAAGGTTACATGATCGTTGCTCGTTACATTTGCAATTTATGTTCACCCTTCTGTTTTCCGCACTGTTTTATGCACTCTGAAATGTCAAATGAAAGGAGGACAAAAAAAATTACCAGCTGCCCTTTGGAAAGAACGCTCGGCATGGTGGGTGTCCCACTAATGGTTGCAATCATTAACTTATGCAAGGTATTGAAATTGCAAGGGCTTAAACTATTTATGTTCCTGAAATAGGAACCAGATGCCTTACAATTGAGATATGTGACCCTTCCTTATCTGTCTTCGATTATCAATAACCGTGTTCATTAAGGTATAAGCCGGTTGCTAGGTTCTTATTGGGCTCAACTTCTTCATTACATACTGATGCCTAATAATCGTGTATCGTTTGCCGTGCGAGCCTTAAGTTGGTCGGTGCTTTTCATGTATTAACCACTGTCCTTTAAATCGGGCATTGGCTTTATAACACTGCTATGTCTGATTCTTGTGTTCCTTATCGGTCGTTGGAGGTTAATCAAGTGTCTTTAGCCCAGGTATGTGGGATGGAACATGACTCATGTTCTAGTTCATATAAATGATGTTTTAGTTATATATATGGGGATAATACATAGATGTACATTCAAAGAATAGTTTAGTTAAGAACACTAGCTTTGGGAGTTAGCGGTGAGGGTTTGAATCCCTTTTCTTTGAGCAGTAGGGGGGATTTTAACCCCCGGCCTCCGGTTTACAAGACCGGCGCTCTGAGTTGAGCTACTAGTGCAGATTCATCCCATGAATTTGTTTTCTAGGGCGCTCACTACGGGTATGACGAGAAGGAATAGGGAGAAGTAAATAACGGAAGCAGCTTGGCCAATAATGATGTATGGATGCTCAACTGGTATCCCTCCGATTCAGGTTAGGATGGCGATGTCCGCGATTAAGGTTCAAAACAGGAATTGAGTCAAGGGGCGGAAGGTTAGGCCTCGCTGTTTTGACGTGTGAAGGATGGGGACTAGTATTAAGATCAGGATTGATCCTAGCAGGGCTAGGACTCCTCCAAGTTTGTTTGGGATGGAACGAAGGATGGCGTAGGCGAAGAGGAAGTATCATTCGGGCTTGATGTGTGGCGGAGTAACTAGGGGGTTAGCTGGAGTGAAGTTGTCGGGGTCCCCCAGGAGGTTGGGGGAGAATAGGGCGAGGGATGAGAGAGCGAGGAGGGCGATCGCAAACCCTAGGAGGTCTTTGTAGGAGAAGTATGGGTGGAATGGAATTTTGTCAACGTCGGAGTTTATTCCAAGGGGATTATTGGAGCCTGTTTCATGTAAGAAAAGCAGGTGGAGTAGGGTGGCGGCTGCAATGACGAAGGGGAATAAAAAGTGGAAGGCGAAAAAGCGTGTAAGGGTGGCATTGTCAACTGAGAAGCCTCCTCAAATTCACTGTACGAGGTTGTTGCCGATATAGGGGACGGCGGATAATAGGTTGGTAATTACGGTTGCCCCTCAAAATGACATTTGTCCTCAAGGGAGGACGTAGCCTACGAAGGCTGTTATCATAACTAGGAGTAGGAGGACGACTCCGATGTTTCAGGTTTCTTTGTTTAGGTAGGATCCGTAGTATAGTCCTCGGCCGATGTGAAGGTAGATACAAATAAAGAAGAATGATGCACCGTTAGCATGAAGGCTTCGGATCAGTCATCCGTAATTTACGTCTCGGCAAATGTGTGCAACGGATGAGAAGGCTGTGGCGATGTCCGAGGTGTAGTGCATGGCTAAGAAGAGTCCTGTGAGGATTTGGATAATTAAGCATATTCCTAGTAGGGAGCCGAAGTTCCATCAGGCGGAAATATTGGAGGGGGTAGGTAGGTCAACTAATGCATCGTTAGCGATTTTTAGGAGGGGGTGGGTTTTGCGAAGGCTGGCCATTAGGTGTTTCTGTAGTTGAATAACAACGGTGGTTTTTCAAGTCATTAGTCCTGGTTAGAATCCTGGTGGAAACTATGACCTATATTATGTCTTTGTTTTTAATTGGTTTGGTGGTGGGGTTGTTGGCGGTGGCTTCGAACCCTTCTCCTTACTTCGCGGCACTTGGCCTTGTGGTCGTTGCGGGAGTGGGGTGTGGGGTGATTGTAGGACATGGGGGGTCCTTTTTATCCCTGGTGCTGTTTTTAATTTATTTAGGGGGGATGTTGGTTGTATTTGCTTATTCTGCTGCATTGGCAGCGGAGCCTTATCCCGAGAGTTTGGGGAGCGGCCCGGTTGTCGAGTTGATGGCCAGTTATGGGGTGATGGTTATTATTGCTTCTTGGGTGTTTTGAGGGGGCTGATATGAGTTTTCTTGGTTGTCTGTGGATGAGTTGGGGGAGTTGCTGACTGTTCGGGGGGATACTAGTGGCGTGGCATTGATGTACTCGTTAGGTGGAGGGCTGTTGGCGGTAAGTGCTTGAGTGCTTGTTTTGACGCTATTTATTGTGCTCGAGTTAACCCGGGGGTTTAGTCGAGGGGTGCTTCGGTCTGTTTAGAGGGCTAATAGTATAGTTGCTATTGCTAGTGTGAAAAGGAAAAGGGTCAGGTAGGTTTTAATTATCCCTCGTTGGGTGTTGCTTGTTGTTGTGATGAGGGGGGTGTTGATGGAGATTAAGGCTTTGGGAGCCACTTTTTCTAATCAGGTTTGGTCGATTGTTTGACTTGCTAGGGTTTGGCCTAGTGTGAGGTTTAGTTTGGGGGCTATTCGGTGGATGACGGAGGGGAAGTATCCCAGGACATTCGAGAAATGGTGAGTAGTGAGAATTGGGTGTGGTTTAAATTGTTTACTTGTAAGGGATGCAAGTTCTATGGCTAGGAGCAAGCCAATAATGGTCACCGTTAGGGCTGCCATTTTGAGGAGGGTTGGCATGGTCATTACTTGGGTTTTGAGGGGGAGGATGTTAGAGGTGATGAGTAGGCCTGCAATAATGCTTCCTCAGGCTAAGCGCTTGATAGGGTTGATGACGGCGGGGTTATTTTCATTGATTGGGGATAGGGGGTTAAATCGAGGGTGGCCCATTGATACAAAGAATACCACGCGAAGGCTGTAGATAGCGGTGAAGGAGGTGGCTAGGAGGGTTAAGGTGAGGGCTCAGGCGTTCAGGTAGGAGGTGTTTAGTGCTTCTAGGATTGCATCTTTGGAGAAGAATCCGGCTAGGAAGGGGGTGCCGGTGAGGGCAAGGCTGCCCAATGTGAGGCAGGAGGAAGTGAAAGGGGTGAGGTGCTGCATCCCTCCTATTTTTCGAATGTCTTGTTCGTCATTGAGGCTGTGGATGATTGAGCCGGAGCAGAGAAAAAGTATTGCTTTGAAGAAGGCGTGAGTGCAAATATGGAGAAAGGCAAGCTGGGGCTGGTTGAGTCCAATGGTTACTATTATTAGTCCTAGCTGACTGGATGTAGAGAATGCAACGATTTTTTTGATATCATTTTGGGTGAGGGCGCATGTAGCGGTAAATAGGGTTGTTAGTGCCCCTAGGCATAGGCAGGTTGTGAGGGCTGTTTGGTTATTTTCCATCAGAGGGCTTAGACGGATAAGGAGGAAAATTCCGGCAACAACCATGGTGCTAGAGTGGAGGAGGGCAGAGACCGGCGTGGGGCCCTCCATAGCGGAGGGCAATCATGGGTGGAGTCCGAACTGTGCTGATTTTCCTGTGGCTGCCAGGATAAGGCCTAGGAGGGGGTAAGTTAGGTCCATTGTGGTGGCGTTTGAGAAGATTTGTTGAATTTCTCATGAGTTGAGGTTGGTTGCTATCCAGGCTATGGAAAAGATTAAGCCGATGTCTCCTACTCGGTTGTAGAGGACTGCCTGGAGAGCGGCAGTGTTTGCGTCTGCGCGGGAGTATCATCAGCCGATTAGGAGGAAGGACATGATTCCAACGCCTTCTCAGCCAATGAATAGTTGAAATATATTGTTCGCGGTGACCAAGATGATTATGGCGATTAGGAAAACTAGGAGGTACTTAAAGAAGCGGTTTATGTTGGGGTCGGAATGTATGTATCAGGATGCAAATTCAAGAATTGATCAGGTAACGTATAGTGCCACGGGGGTAAAGATAATAGAGTAATGGTCAAAGTAGAAGCTAATGTTGATATCAAATATGAGTGTGTTTATTCAGCTTCAGGTGGTGGTCACCACTTCTGCGCCTTCGTTGAGGAATAGGGATAGGGGGAGGAGGCTCACAAAGAATGCTAGTTTAACGGCGGTTTTGACCTGGGTCAGGGATCATTCTGGTCGGAGAGGGTTGGGGGTCATGGTGGTTAATAGGGGGTACGCGAGGAGGGCAAAGATGATGATTAGGCTTGATGTTATTATTAGTGCGGAGGGGTGCATAGCTGCTACTTGGATTTGCACCAAGAGTTTTTGGTTCCTAAGACCAACGGATGAGCTGTTATCCTTTAGAAGCCATTTTACGAGTGAGCCTTGGGGTTCAACCAAGGGGGCAAAGATTAGCAGTCTTTGTTGCTAGCGAGCATCTCTCGGTGGATAAGAGGGTTTTAACCCCTGTTTTCAGAATCACAATCTAATGTTTTTGTTAAACTATATCTACAGGCGGTTCAACCTCATACTAGCTCTGGTTTAAGAATAAGGAGGAGAAGGGGGATGAGGTGTAGGGCGATAAGGAGGTGTTCTCGGGAGTGGGTTGGTTCGATGGAGAGGATGTGTGCGGGCAGCTGTCCTCGCTGAGTCATTAGGAACATGTACAGGGAGTAGCCTGCCGTAATAAGAGTTCCGGCACCCGTGAGGGCGAGGGTCCATCAGGATCAGTTGAATAGTGAGGTAATGACCATTAACTCTCCTATTAGGTTTGGAAGGGGAGGGAGGGCAAGATTGGCCAGGCTTGCAAGGAATCATCATATTGCCATTAGGGGAAGGGCCATTTGAAAGCCTCGGGCCAGAAGTAGGGTGCGGCTGTGGGTGCGTTCGTAGTTTGTGTTGGCTAGGCAGAATAGTGCGGAGGAGGTGAGGCCGTGGGCGATCATCAAGATTAGGGCTCCCGTAAAGCCTCATGGGGATTGGATGAGAATGCCTCCTACTACAAGGCCTATGTGGCTGACGGAGGAGTAGGCAATCAGTGACTTGAGGTCTGTTTGGCGCAAGCAGATAGACCCCGTTATAATTACCCCTCACAGGGCAAGGATAATGAAAGGGTAGCTGAGTTCCTTGGTTAGGGGGTCAAGAACTGTCAGTATTCGCATTATCCCATAGCCCCCTAGTTTTAAGAGTACGGCGGCCAGCACTATAGACCCTGCGACGGGGGCTTCTACGTGGGCCTTTGGGAGTCAGAGGTGAACCCCGTACAGGGGCATTTTTACCAGGAAGGCAAGCATGCATCCGGCCCATCAGAATTTGCTAGCCCAGGTATCGGCGTGGGCAGGAGCTGCGTGTTGTAGGGCCAGGAGGGAAAGGGTTCCGGTTGTATTCTGTAGCAGCAGGAGGGCAACAAGGAGGGGTAATGAGCCTGCTAGGGTATAGAATAAGAAGTAGGTGCCGGCGTTGAGACGCTCTGTTTGGTTACCCCATCGGGTAATAAGAATGAGAGTGGGGATGAGAGTTGCTTCAAATATGACGTAAAATATGAGAACTTCGGTTGCTCCGAAAGCTAAGATGAGGAAAAATTGGAGGGATGTGAGTAAGGAGATGTACATCCGTTGTCGGCTATGGGGTTCTTGGGCCAGGTGGTTTTGGCTGGCAAGGATTATTAGAGGGAGAAGCCAGCAGGTTAGAACTAGTAGAGGGGTGGAGAGCCCATCGGTGGCGAGGTAGAGGTTAAGGGCGGTTCAGCCTGTTTCGGCTATGTTTTTTAATCAGGTTAGGCTTACTGTGGCAATTAGCAGGCTGTGAAATAGGCTAGATGGCCATAATCATTTATGGGGGACTAGTCATGCCGTGGGGACCAGAAGCAGAGTTGGGATAAGAATTTTTAGCATTGTAGGAGGTTAAGAGCTTGTAATCGGTCCGTGCCATGTGTTCGGGCAGTGGCAACGAGTAAGGCGAGGCCTGTGCTGGCTTCGCAGGCTGAGAATGCTAGGAGGAAAACGGGGAGGGCTGAAAAGCTCGTAGAGCTGAATTGCATAGATCACAGGGAGAGGGCAATAAACAGGGATAGTATTATTCCTTCGAGGCAGAGGAGGGCAGACAGTAGGTGGGTGCGGTGAAATGTTAGGCCGGCTAGTCCGAGGATAAAGGCTGAGGAAAAGGAGAAGTGGACAGGGGTCATAAGGCGATTATGGACTTTAACCATAAGCTTTTGAGCCGAAATCAAATGTTTTTTTTAAACTAATTACCTATTCAGCTCATTCAAGTCCTCCTTGAAGTCACTCATAAATGAGGCCGAGGGTAAGTAGGAATAGGATGGCGGAGGCTCATAGGAAGGTTAGTAGGGGGGAGTCTAGTTGGTTTCCTCAGGGCAGGGGCAGTAATAGGGCAATTTCTAGGTCAAAAAGCAGGAAGAGAATAGCGACTAGGAAGAATCGGAGGGAGAAAGGAAGGCGGGCTGAGCCTAGGGGGTCAAACCCGCATTCGTAAGGGGAGAGCTTTTCATGGTCGGGGGCTATTTGGGGCAGCCAGAATGAGACAATTGCTAGGATGGTGGAGAGTAGGATGGTTAGAAGAATAATTGTTGTAATTAGATTCATTATCTTTCCTTGGGTTTTAACCAAGACCGAGTGATTGGAAGTCACGCATACTAGAGCTGATACTAGAAAGATTATGAGCCTCATCAGTAGATGGAGATGTACAGGAATAATCAGACTACGTCTACGAAGTGTCAGTATCATGCGGCAGCCTCAAATCCGAAATGGTGTTCGGATGTAAAATGGAATAGAACTTGGCGGAGTAGGCATACGGCTAGGAATGATGATCCAATAATTACATGTAGGCCATGAAATCCTGTTGCAACGAAAAAGGTCGATCCGTAGACGCCGTCTGCGATAGTGAAAGGGGCCTCGTAATATTCTATTCCTTGGAGGAATGTGAAGTAGAAGCCTAAGAGAATGGTAAGGAGTAGCGATTGGATGGCTTGTTTGCGCTCCCCTTCTATAATGCTGTGGTGAGCCCATGTCACGGTAACGCCAGAGGCTAGTAGGACTGCGGTGTTGAGGAGTGGAACTTCGAAGGGGTCAAGTGGGGTGATCCCCGTTGGAGGCCAGCACCCTCCTAATTCGGGGGTGGGGGCAAGGCTTGAATGGTAGAAGGCTCAGAAAAAGCCGAGAAAGAAAAATACTTCTGATGTAATGAATAGGATTATTCCGTATCGTAGGCCTTTTTGGACGGGAGGGGTGTGATGTCCTTGAAAGGTGCCTTCTCGGACAATATCTCGTCATCACTGGTATATTGTTAATAGCAGGAGGATGGTGCCAAGTGTTATTAGGGTTGTTGAGTTATAGTGGAATCAAATTGCTAGGCCGGATGTCATTAGCAAGGCGGCAGCGGCGCCTGTTAATGGCCAGGGGCTGGGGTCAACCATGTGGTATGCGTGTGCTTGATGGGCCATTAGACGTTCTCTTGTAGGTAGAGGCTTAGGAGAAGTACGAACACGTAGGCTTGAATTATGGCGACGGCGACTTCTAGCAGGGTGAGAAGGAAGAGGAGGGTGGCAGTAAGGATTGCAACTGTCGGCATGAGGGGTAGTAGTACGTAGGCTGCGGTGGCGATTAGTTGAATTAGGAGGTGGCCTGCTGTAAGATTGGCGGTGAGTCGAACGCCAAGGGCAAAGGGGCGGATAAACAGGCTAATAGTCTCGATAATAATTAAGACAGGAATTAAAGGGGTTGGGGTCCCTTCAGGGAGTAAATGGCCGAGAGCAATCGTTGGTTGGTTTCGTATTCCAATGATAACTGTGGCAAGTCAAAGGGGTACGGCGAGTCCCATGTTAAGGGACAGTTGGGTTGTGGGGGTAAAGGTGTAGGGGAGTAGCCCTAACATATTAAGGGTGATAAGGAATAGTATTAGAGAGGTAAGTATTAGGGCTCATTTGTGTCCTCCTAGGCTCATTGGGAGAAGGAGTTGCTGGGTGAATCGGTTAATAAACCAGTTTTGGAGTGTTATAAGACGGTTAGTTCGTCATCGGGCGGTGGGAGTTGGGAAAAGAATTCAGGGGAGGAGGAGAGCTAGGGCTATTAGGGGGATGCCTAGGAAGAGAGGGCTTATAAATTGATCAAAGAAGCTTAGTGTCATGGTCAGTTTCAGGATTCTGTTTTAGGTTTTTCTGTGTTTTGGGGGGAGGATTCATTCGGAAAGATATGGGCTATCACTTTAGGTGGAAGAACAACTAGAAATACTAGTCACGAGAAGACTAGAATGGCAAACCATGGTGCGGGGTTGAGTTGAGGCATGCCGCTAAGGGTGGTTGGGGGTCACCAATCTTTAGCTTAAAAGGCTAACGCTAGATCCCAGTTTAGCTTCTTAGCGAGGCGTCTTCAAGTATTATAGAGGATCAGTTTTCGAAGTGTTCTAAAGGGACGGCTTCAACTACGATGGGCATGAAGCTGTGGTTTGCGCCGCAGATTTCTGAGCATTGTCCGTAGAATACTCCCGGGCGAGAGGTGATGAAGGCTGTTTGGTTTAGACGTCCTGGGACTGCGTCTATTTTCACGCCGAGGGCTGGGACGGCTCATGAGTGAAGGACATCTTCGGCTGAGACTAGCACTCGAACTGGGGATTCAACGGGGACAACTATTCGGTGGTCTGCTTCTAGTAGTCGGAATTGGCCGGGGGCCAGGTCTTGCGTTGGGACCATGTACGAGTCAAACCCGAGGTCTTCGTAGTCTGTGTATTCATAACTTCAGTATCACTGGTGTCCTATTGCTTTGATAGTCAGATGAGGGTCATTGATTTCGTCTATAAGATAGAGGATTCGAAGGGAAGGGAGGGCAATTAAAATTAGAATTACTGCAGGGAGAATTGTTCAAATAATTTCGATCTCTTGCGAGTCTAGGATGTATTTGTTTGTGAGTTTGGTGGATACTATGGCGACAATAATATATAGAACGAGCGTGCTAATTAGAAATACGATTATTAAGGCGTGGTCATGAAAGTGTAGGAGTTCCTCTATAACGGGTGAGGCTGCATCTTGAAATCCTAGTTGTGAGGGATGGGCCATTACGTCAAGATACGTGGGGGTTTAACCCACAATTTTGCCTTGACAAGGCAGTGTAATTTCTGTTTTACTAGTATCTTATTAAGAAAGTGGCAGAGTGGTCATGTGTTTGGCTTGAAACCAATTTATGGGGGTTCGATTCCCTCCTTTCTCGGTTAGTTTGCCTGAACTTGAACGAAGGCGGGTTCTTCAAATGTGTGGTATGGGGGAGGGCAGCCGTGAAGTCATTCAACGTTTGTTGAGGTGAGTTCTACGGAAAGGACCTCTCGTTTAGCTGCGAACGCTTCTCAGATGATAAACAGGAATAGGATGACCGCTACTAAGGACACAAGAGACCCGATTGAGGAAACTGTGTTTCAAAGGGTGTAGGCGTCAGGGTAGTCTGAGTAGCGTCGGGGCATTCCGGCTAGGCCTAGGAAATGCTGGGGGAAGAATGTCAGGTTTACCCCTACAAATATTACTCCAAAGTGGATTTTTGTTCATGTGTTGTGGAGGGTGTAGCCGGAAAATAGTGGGAATCAGTGTACAAAGGCGGCGACAATAGCAAACACGGCTCCTATCGAAAGAACATAGTGGAAATGTGCTACTACATAGTATGTGTCGTGGAGTACGATATCAAGTGATGAGTTTGCTAGGACAATTCCTGTTAGACCTCCTACTGTGAACAGGAAAATAAATCCCAGGGCTCATAGGAGGGGGGTTTCTCATTTGATTGCGCCTCCATGCAGTGTTGCCAGTCAGCTAAAGACTTTTACACCAGTTGGAATTGCGATAATCATGGTAGCTGAGGTGAAATAAGCTCGGGTGTCAACATCCATTCCCACTGTGAACATGTGGTGGGCTCAGACGATGAAGCCTAGGAGTCCAATGGCCATTATGGCTCAAACCATTCCTATGTAACCGAAAGGTTCTTTTTTGCCTGAGTAGTAGGCGACAATATGTGAGATTATTCCAAAGCCGGGGAGAATAAGAATATACACTTCTGGGTGGCCGAAGAATCAGAATAAATGTTGGTAAAGAATGGGGTCACCACCTCCAGCAGGGTCAAAGAAAGTGGTGTTTAAATTTCGGTCGGTAAGTAATATAGTAATTCCGGCAGCTAAGACAGGGAGGGATAAGAGGAGAAGCACCGCTGTGATTAGAACAGCTCAAACAAATAGAGGCGTCTGATACTGAGAAATAGCGGGGGGTTTCATGTTAATAATGGTTGTAATGAAGTTGATTGCCCCAAGAATGGAGGAAATTCCTGCCAGATGGAGTGAAAAGATGGTAAGGTCTACAGAAGCCCCTGCGTGGGCTAGATTTCCTGCGAGTGGGGGGTACACTGTTCACCCGGTCCCGGCTCCCGCTTCTACGCTTGATGAAGCAAGGAGGAGGAGAAGTGAAGGGGGCAGAAGCCAAAAGCTTATGTTGTTCATACGAGGGAATGCCATGTCGGGGGCCCCAATTATTAAGGGGATAAGTCAGTTTCCAAACCCTCCAATCATAATTGGCATTACTATAAAGAAAATTATTACGAAAGCATGTGCTGTAACGATAACGTTATAAATCTGATCGTCTCCTAAGAGAGCGCCGGGTTGGTTTAGTTCTGCTCGGATTAGTAAGCTTAAGGCTGTGCCCACTATCCCGGCTCAAGCACCGAAAATCAGGTATAAGGTGCCGATGTCTTTATGATTAGTTGAGAAGAGTCAACGTGTGATTGCCACGGGTAAGATGGCTGAGGGTTAAGCGGTGGATTGTAGCCCCATGTACAGAGGTTCAAATCCTCTTCTTACCAGCCTTGAGGTGTTTAGACATTTCAGATTGCAAATCTGAAGAAGCAGATTAACGTCTGCCGGGGCTTTCCCCCGCCTATTTTGTTTTGCTAGGCGGGGGAAAGGTAGACGGATGCTCGCTGGTTTGAGCGTTTAGCTGTTAACTAAAAGTTTGTAGGATCGAGGCCTGCCTGTCTAGAAAGGCTTTAGCTTAATTAAAGTGTCTGTTTTGCATACAGGAGATGTGGGGTAATGTCCTGCAAGTCTTACAGAGGCTGGAAGATTCTCACTTCCACTGAGGGCTTTGAAGGCCCTTGGTCTAATATGTTATCCTAAGTCTCTTAAAGAGCTAACAGTGCTATTATGGCAGGAGTTAGTGGGAGGAGGCAAATTGTGGCTGTTGTAGCGGTAGTTAGGAGGAGGGTAAGTTGTGTTGATGGTAGCCGTCATGGGGCGGTTCCGGTGGGGGTATTGGGGGAGATTGTAAGGGTGGAGGCATAGGTGATTCGGAGGTAGAAGTAAAGGCTTAGTAGCGCAGTTAACGCGGCTAGTGTAGCGGGTAGTGCGAGGTCTTGTTTAGTTAGTTCTTGTAGAATAAGTCATTTTGGCATGAATCCTGTGAGAGGGGGAAGGCCGCCCAGGGAGAGGAGGATCAGGGGTGTTAGGGAGGTCAGTGCTGGGGCTTTGGCTCAAGAGAGGGCCAGGGAGTTAATGTTAGTAGAGGCGTTTAGTTTGAAGATTAGGAATGTTGCGGTGGTTATAATTAGGTAAATAATCAGGGTGGTAAGCGTCAGGGAGGGTGAGAATTGGATAACTAGTACTATTCACCCTAGGTGAGCAATTGAGGAGTAGGCTAGGATTTTTCGTAGTTGTGTTTGGTTTAACCCGCCCCAGCCCCCAACCAGAGTTGACATTAGTCCGAGAAAGATTAGAAGGTTTGAGTTCGTTGGTTGTATCTGCAGTAGCAGGGCAAATGGGGCAAGTTTTTGTCAGGTTGAGAGGATAAGCCCGGTGGTGAGGCTTAGGCCTTGGAGCACTTCTGGTAGCCAGGAGTGTAGAGGGGCTAGTCCGAGTTTCAGGGCTAGGGCGATGGTGATTATTGTAACCGGTAGGGGGTGAGACATTTGTTGAATGTCTCATTGTCCGGTTAGCCATGCGTTTGTTGTGCTGGCAAACATTAGGGTTGCGGCAGCTGTCGCTTGGGCTAGGAAATATTTTGTGGCGGCTTCAATCGCCCGTGGGTGATACTGGTGAGTTATTAGGGGAATAATGGCGAGGGTGTTGATTTCCAGGCCCATTCAGGCAAGAAGCCAGTGGGAGCTTATAAATGTGATGGTCGTCCCTAAGCCTAGGCTAAATATTAGGGTGGCTAAAACGTAAGGGCTCATTAGTAAGGGAAGGATTTTAACCAACATGTTTGGGGTATGGGCCCAAAAGCTTATTTAGCTGACTTTACTAGGAAGTGGTGTAGTGGAAGCACTGAGAGTTTTGATCTCTCCGGGTAGGGTTCGAGCCCCTTCTTTCTAAGGAGTTGGAGGGATTTTAACCCTCGTGTTTCACTCTATCAAAGTGGCCCTTAATTTCAGGCACAACTCCTCTTGAGTTATAGTTGTGGTGGGAGGCCTGCGAATGCTACAGGTAGGGCTAAGTGTCATACGATCAGGGCGAGTGTCAGGGGGAGGAAGTTTTTTCAGATTAGGTGCATAAGTTGGTCGTATCGGAATCGTGGATAGGAGGCTCGGACTCAGAGGAAGGCTATTGAGAGTAGGGCTGCTTTTGTCATGAGGTTTATGGAGGTAAGCTCTGGTATAGAGGGGATGTGCGAGGCTCCTAGAAATAGGACGGCGGACAACGTATTTATTAAAATGATGTTAGCGTACTCTGCTAGGAAGAATAGCGCGAAGGGCCCTCCGGCATACTCCACGTTGAAGCCCGAGACTAGCTCGGATTCCCCCTCAGTCAGATCAAAGGGGGCTCGGTTAGTTTCGGCTAGTGTGGAGATAAACCATATGGCGGCCATAGGTCAAGCGGGGAAAATTAATCAGATGCTTTCTTGGGCGGTGCTAAATGTTTGGAGGGTAAAGCCTCCGGTAAAAATAATTATACATAATAGAATCAGGCCGAGGCTTACCTCGTAGGAGATGGTTTGTGCTACTGCCCGTAGGGCCCCAATTAGGGCGTATTTTGAATTAGATGCTCATCCGGAGCCAAGGATGGAGTAAACTGCTAGACTTGATAGGGCAAGGACAAATAAAATCCCTAGGTTCAAGTCTACCACGGGGTACGGCATGGGTATGGGGGCTCATAGGGTCATGGCTAGTGTGAGGGCAAGTATAGGGGTTAATAAAAATAATAGGGGGGAGGATGTGGAGGGGCGCACGGGCTCTTTAATAAAGAGTTTAACTCCGTCCGCGATTGGTTGAAGTAGTCCGTATGGGCCTACAACGTTGGGGCCTTTACGTAGCTGTATATAGCCTAGTACCTTGCGCTCAACTAAAGTGAGGAAGGCTACTGCTAAAAGAATGGGGACGATGAAAGCTAGGGGGGAGATCACGTGAGTAATTAGGGCTGAGATCATAATTAAGGAGAGGACTTGAACCTCTGTGGAAAGGGCTTAGGTCTTTTGCAATGTCCGGGCTCTGCCACCTTAATATGTTATACTCTCTAACGAGGTTTGGGCGTCCCATTATTCGCTTAAGTTGGGGGCAGCGAGTTGGGGTGAGGCGTGCTTTTAACAGGGGCCTCTTCTTTTTGGTCCTTTCGTACTGAAAAAGGATTGCGGCATAGATAGAAACCGACCTGGATTACTCCGGTCTGAACTCAGATCACGTAGGATTTTAATCGTTGAACAAACGAACCCTTAATAGCGGCTGCACCATTAGGATATCCTGATCCAACATCGAGGTCGTAAACCCCCTTGTCGATATGGGCTCTATAAGGGGATTGCGCTGTTATCCCTAGGGTAACTCGGTTCGTTGATCGGCTCTGCCGGATCTTGTAGGTCAGATGTTCTGTTTTTTAGAGCGGGGGCTCTTGTTTGGAGGATGGGTAGTCCCGTTCCACATGGGGGTTTTTTGTTTCCCCGCGGTCGCCCCAACCAAAGGCATTGGGCCAGGTTTCGTATGCTTTGTTCCTTTATTAGGGGGTATTTAGTACGATCTGTTTGCTGCCTAAAGCTCCATAGGGTCTTCTCGTCTTATGTTTGTATCCCCGCTTCTGCACGGGGAGATCAATTTCATTAACTTGGAAAAGGAGACAGTTAAACCCTCGTTATGCCATTCATACAGGTCCCCATTTAAGAGACAAGTGATTGCGCTACCTTCGCACGGTCAAAATACCGCGGCCGTTAAACGTATAGTCACAGGGCAGGCGGGACCTCTTATACATTGTGTTGCAAGAGGCGATGTTTTTGGTAAACAGGCGAGGCTTGTGTTTGCCGAGTTCCTTCTTTTCCTTTTAGTTTTTCCTTAAAGGGCACTCCAGTGTGGGGTTAACGGTTTTTGTCTGAGCGTTTTTCTTGTGATCTCTATTATTGTCATTTCCCTCTTTGATTGGGGCCGTTAATGTTCGGTGTGAGTTCGTTCCGATGTACACTTGTGCTTGGAGAAAGTCATTTACTTTCTTATTACTCATATTAGCATAATCATTCCTATGTTTGCATAGGAAGGCCTGGTATTTTTAGGGGACTTAGAGTCTATTATCGGGATTAGAGGAGGCTGAATGTTTGAGCTTTAACGCTTTCGGTTAGGGTGGCTGCTTTTAGGCCCACCTAAACATAGTACCTTGGTTGAATTTGATCTTAATCCTCCTGATAAAGTTGTGTCTTGTGTCACAGGGGCTGTACCCCCTGTGACTAACTCCTTTAGGGCTCTTTGGATCGGGGAGTTTAATATGATTTGAAAAAAGAGGTCTAGAGGGCTGAACTTCTATCCATTTCCCAGGCAACCAGCTATAACTAAGTTCGGTAGGTTTATCACCTCTACTCGAAGATCCTCCCACTCTTTTGCCACAGAGACGGGTGTGCCCTGTTAATAGGCTGTCCTGGAGTAGCTCACTTAGTTTCGGGGGTTTAAACTAAAATTCTTTTTGCTTAAGAGTACTAGCTAAATCATGATGCAAAAGGTACGAGGGGTGATCTCTGCTTTTTCTAGCTTGACTGGGTTTTTTCATTTCTCTTTCAGCTTTCCCTTGCGGTACTTTTTCTATTGCTCTGCGATCTTTTTCTATCTCCTATACTAGAGTGGAAAAATGGTTTGTTTTGGCTTTTTGATGTATTTGGGGTTATTTATGTTTGGGGGTTGTTTTTGAATGAGTAGGCTAGCTGTTGGGCTTCAGGGTAATCCGATTTGCACGGATGACTTCTCGGTGTAAGGGAGATGCTTTTCTGTCTTAGCTATACTCTGATTTATCCAAGTGCACCTTCCAGTACACTTACCATGTTACGACTTGCCTCCCCTTAGCAGAGTTAATTTATTAGTTATCAAAGCGAGTGGAGCTTGGGGAGAGTGACGGGCGGTGTGTGCGCGCTTCAGGGCCGGTTTCAGAGAGGCTCTCTATTCCTCTCTTACTACTAAATCCTCCTTCAGATAGATTTTTCAATTTATCGTCCGTAGTTACCTAAGGTAGGGAATGTAGCCCATTGCTTCCCTTTCCGTACGCTACACCTCGACCTGACGTTTTAGGTTTTACCAATTTTGCTTATTAAAGGGCCTTCACAGGATAAGCTGACGACGGTGGTATATAGGCGGGTTGAACAAGGAAAGGTGAGGTTGAACGGGGGTTATCGGTTCTAGAACAGGCTCCTCTAGGTGGATCTAAAGCACCGCCAAGTCCTTTGGGTTTTAAGCTAATGCTCGTAGTTCCCTGGCGGATGGCTTAGGTATTGAGCCATCAATGTTTAGGGCTAGGCATAGTGGGGTATCTAATCCCAGTTTGTGCCTTAGCTTTCGTGGGTTCAGGGTTTATAGGGCCACTTTCGTTGTTGTACTTCTTACTTTCGGGTGCGTATAACAGCCTTGAAAGCGTTCGGCTCTAATTTATTGTGTTTCTCCTAACCACTCTTTACGCCGGTGTCTGTCAGCTTGGGCCTCTCGTATAACCGCGGTGGCTGGCACGAGTTTTACCGGCCCTCTTGAACCTTAACTAAGTCAAGTTTTCACTTATGGCTTAATGTCTGTCACTGCTGAGTTCCCTTGAGGGTGTGGCTAAGCAAGGTGTCTTGGGCTAATATTGGATTGTGCCTGATACCAGCTCCTTGTTCCCAATTAGGGAACTGTGGGGCATTCTCACAGGGGTGCGGAGACTTGCATGTGTAAGTTAGGTTAGAGTTGACAGAAAAGTCAGGACCAAGCCTTTGTGCTTTCGGAGCTTTCTAGGGCCCATCTTAACATTTTCAGCGTTACGCTTTAAGTAAGCTACGATAGC